TTTTTTTTAGAAATGGATTAGTTGTATAGTAAAAGTACCACTAGGAGATAGTCTTTGATTAAAGAAAAGAAAAGTGAATAAAAAAATTGTAACAATCTTATCATTCGCACGTTTTTGTATTAGATCTAAAGATTCTTTCTTGACCTAACTACAAGTATGGGACTTTACTTTCATAATATATAAATATATAAAGAAAAAGTGTCTAACCTAGAAAGAAAAATAGAATTGAACTTACTAGTCTTAGACTCTAGTTGGAATCCCAAAAGAGTTTATCTTTTCGAATAATCCGATTGTGCAATACTTTTTCTCATTCAAGATATTATTTGGATGGGCACATTATTGAATCTAATGAGTTAAAAAAAAAGAGTGTTATCTTAATAAAAACCCGTTTCCAATTTGATTTCATAATGATTCAAAAAGCGTTTCTTTTTTGAATGAAGTTACACGACACAGTTCTTGTTATTTAGAATTTGTTTACTCATGAGTTGACCAATGAATCTCTTGAATCGAAACCGTGGGATGAGCATGAGTAGATGTCACAGATGATGAATCAATTTCTTATTCTATCTCTGTCACTCTACCCTTGTTAGTGTTAATGATTGATGACTCAAAAACTTTCAATCAAAAAGGTAAATTTAGGTAAATGCTTTCTATACATATGTATAAAAAAATCTATTTGATTTAATTTAGGTCTTTTATGCTTACTATAACGGGTTATTTCGGTTTTTTACTAGCAGCTTTAACTATAACTTCAGGCCTTTTTATTGGGCTGAGCAAGATACGACTTATTTGAAATTAATTGAATGAAGAATTCAAAAAGGAACTCTTTCTGTAGGATTCCATGTATTATATAGTTTCTTAACTTATCAATTGCTGATTATTAGTCATTGAGATTCACGGGTAATTCCGATTAATATTTAGAGATAGATATTACCTCTCTTTTTCCCTTTCAAATCAAATAAAAAAAATGATTGAAGTTTCTCTTTTTGGAATTGTCTTGGGTTTAATTCCTATTACTTTAGCTGGATTATTCGTAACTGCATTTTTACAATACAAACGTGGTGATCAGTTGGACTTTTGATTAATTAATATCTCTTGACCCACCCCTTTTCTTTAATCCACAGGATATCAAATTCAGATAGCTGCTTGCGTTAGTGAAGCTTTTTCAGCGTAATTAATTTAACCTAACAAAAACGGAATCACGCTCTGTAGGACTTGAACCTACGACATTGGGTTTTGGAGACCCACGTTCTACCGAACTGAACTAAGAGCGCTTTCTTATCATAGTAAGATTTCTTTTTTTTTAACCCTAATACATCTTACATCCATAATCTTTCATTTATAGTATGAAAAAATGAAAGATAATGAAAGATTATGGATGTCCAATTTTATCTTAATCGGTCTCAATTGATCCCTTGTTACTGCTCAGAGGAGAGGTAATAGGTAGGGATGACAGGATTTGAACCTGTGACATTTTGTACCCAAAACAAACGCGCTACCAAGCTGCGCTACATCCCTTTCAATTGGTCTACAGTGTCATTGTAGAGAATTCCTGCCTTGTTTTCCATATCATTTTTTTCATTGATATATTCATTTATCTTGTTCTTTCTTATTTCTTTGTGGTCTCATATCATATACCACATATAATAAAAAAAGGAAAATAAATATTTTTTCTAAATGCTCAAGAAAGGGACTTTTCTTTTTTTTTTAACGACAAATATTTTCTACGGAATTGTTATCCATTTTAATTTGAATTAGGGATTCCGCGTACAAATACAAGTGGTCCTTAATCCTTAACTGCAACTATCTATGTATCTGATCATATATGTATTACCCTTATGTATTACAATACAATAAAGAAGGAGGATTTTCAATGCGAGATCTAAAAACATATTTATCTGTGGCACCGGTACTAAGTACTATATGGTTCGGATCTTTAGCAGGTCTATTGATAGAGATCAATCGTTTATTCCCAGATGCGCTGACATTTCCTTTTTTTTCATTCTAGTTATTGACATGGGAGGGGTTGAATAAGATTAGAGATACAATTCAATATCCAAAACTACATCTCACCCCCTTTTTTCTCTTTTTTCCCTTTTTATAATTCCAAGAAGGGATGAAAGAGAAAGAATAAAAGTTGATTCCATCGCAACTAAAATAGGGTTAAGGTTTGAATCAAATTAATAGAGTGAAAAAAGAAAAGGAAATGCCAGTCTAGGGCAAGAGTATCATACAAGATCCTTAACTAAATCGAATACAATTAGATTCAAAATATGGTTAATTGTATTACTTATTAATTACTATCTATTGATTGCAGCGAAATCTTTCATAATTTGGTTTCGTTCTAATTTTTTCTTTTTTTTTCTTTACTTTAGATAAAAAATATAGAAATAGAAGAGTTAAATGAATCAAAAATCAAAAGGAGTTTTATGGCCAAGAGTCAAAATGTACGAGTAACGATTATTTTGGAATGTATCAGTTGTGTTCAAAACAGTGTTAATAAAGACTCAAGGGGTATTTCCAGATATATTACACAAAAGAATCGGCACAATACACCTAGTCGATTGGAATTGATAAAATTCTGCCCCTATTGTTCCAAACATACGACTCATGGGGAGATAAAAAAATAAACGGAACAGTAAAAATGACATATTATAATATATAAATAGAGATTCGAATCTAAATAAACCTATATATAAACAAACCAAATCCTATTTTTTAATTCGAATTCATTTTTAATCCGACCAAAATAGGATTTCGGGAAAAGGAATAAACAAACCATGGATAAATCCAAGCGACCCCTTCTTAAATCGAAGCGACCTTTTCGTAGGCGTTTGCCCCCGATCCAATCGGGGGATCGAATTGATTATAGAAACATGAGTTTAATTAGTCGATTTATTAGTGAACAAGGAAAAATATTGTCAAGACGTGTAAATAAATTGACCTTGAAACAGCAACGATTAATTACTATTGCTATAAAACAAGCTCGTATTTTATCTTTGTTACCTTTTCTTAATAACGAGAAACAGTTTGAAAAAACTGAGTCGACTGCTCAAACAATAGGTCTTAGAACCAGAAATAAATAGGCTTAGCTTACTTTTCAATCGAATCTAAATTCCAATTTGAACTCAAAATAGGTTGGTGTTTTGTTCGAAAAATACGATAATCCAAATTCGATTCTTGTGTCATAATCAAAAAAGCATCGGGGAAGAAGAATTTTGATTGAATTCCTCTGTTCATTTTGACAACTTTATCTTAATCTTATCTTAGACTCTACTTTCCCGGAGTTGATTCTCCGGGGAATTCCATTCAAATTATTCCAATGGATCCAAGATTTCATTGGAAATCATATACAGACAATTCCTATTTAATATAGCTATTTGTGCAAGTATTTTACGATTTAAAAGCAATTGACTTTTGTACAGATCATTTATTAGTCTACTATAACTATAGGATACCCCTTTCTCGCGAATTACTGCATTTATCCTAGTAATCCACAAACGACGAAAATGTCTCTTTTTCCTATCTCGATCGCGATGAGCCGAAATTAAAGCTCGTATTTTCTGTTGAGTAATAGTTCGAGTAAGTCTTGAATGAGCCCCCCGAAACTTGATGCAAATAAACGAATTTTTGTTCTACGTCTCCGAGCTATATATCCTCGTCTAATTCTAGTCATTGAATAAATGAAACTTTGATGAATAACTAATTGAGTTGCTGTCTGTCAGTTATTCTTTTTCCCCTTACTGATTTATTTATAACAAAACGGATTCTTCGGATATATAAAATAAAAATTCCAATGACTTTTGCTACTATAACCTTCCCAACCACAACTTTTTTCTTATTTCGAAGTGAACTGTCTAAAAATAAGAAATTGATTGATATCTAGTATCAATAACATAGTCAAATAGATATATATAGAGTAAATAGAAAAAGAATAGAGTGGTTCCATCGTTTCTATGGTTACTTCTTAAACGGTGAGGTCCTCTCTATACACCGGAGCCCCTTCCTTCATTTAATGAATCTAATTTTTTGGTAACTTGTACAGTTCACACCGTTGTGTGGCTCTACCCATGAATTATCCAGTAATAGGTCTTTCACAATGAGATCTACCTATACAGTAACGGTATTTAATTCGGAAGGTTAGCTAGGTAGCTGATCCTGTTAGGCCGTTCTTGGAAGTATAAAATTTCTTCTTCTTAAATAGGATTTCCCCCGCTTAATGAATAACCATTTGTTACCAATGGGGAATTGTTTCTCAGCTTATTGGATTTTCACCAACGGAAACCATAAATTTCATACGCAATAGGGGGTAGAATTAGAATAGATTTTAGCCAGTGAATGGAACAATTCCATTTTATTCTATTTATTGGTACTGATCATTCATACGGATTGCTACTGGTTGTTATTGGTTCCTTTCTTTTGTTCCAGCCCATGATCTGAACGAGTCGCACATACACCCTAGTACATGTTCCTCGGCGCTGAGGACATCCCCTAAGAGCGGGGGATTTCGTAACATTTCGGATTGGCTGTCTTGTGTTTCTAATAAGTTGTTTAATAGTTGGCATGCTGAATCGTATACAGACTGAGCTGGTTTAGATCGCTCCTAACCGGATGCTTATGAATTCTTTCTATTTTAGAGAATATTAAAGAATATTAAACTGGGTAAGACGATAAATAAAATCTCAATCAAATCGCGGATTTATGCGAAATCCTTGATATTTTCATTCAACTGCTACAAGATCCACAATTCCGTGAGCTTGGGCTTCTGTTGCTGACATAAAAACATCCCGTTCCATGTCTTCGGATACAACCCAAAAAGATTTACCTGTTCTTTGGACATAAACCATTGTGATGGTTTCGCGCAGGTTCAGTAGTTCTTCCGCTTCCAGGATAAATTCTCCCGTTTGGGACTCATAAAAAGAACTCGCAGGTTGATGGATCATTACCCTGGTGATATATAACATACAAAAAGGTTTCGCAGAATGGGGTAAAGAGAAAGAGACTAACAAGAAAAAATAGAACCGTACAGGCATCTTTTGCTTATTGCATACGGCTCACGAATGGAATTTCCTATCGAAGATAAAATAGGATTTATCATACCCAGATAGAAAAAAAGATCCAATTACCACCCTTCTTTTTGGAGGAGTTCAAAATACTATGATGGTTCCGTTGCTTTATATATTTATTTCGTCTGTGATTCAGCAATCCCAAAGTTTCTTTTTGATCCGATCAAATAAAATACGGAAAACTGTTTCATAACATAAATAGAAATATTATTCAGAGCTTTTCGGTGTGAAAAAAGTTTGTGACACTGAGATTCCGATAGATCAAATCGGAAATACTTAGTATTTCATACTACTCTTTCGATACATAATTTAATGTTTTGAGAAAAAAATTGATCATATCGAATTCGAAGTGCCATGCTATTATTACTCAAGATTCTTATTTCATATGGCGAAGGCATAGACTTCTTTTTCTCTCAAATAAAAAACTCATTGGCGCCAAGCGTGAGGGAATGCTAGACGTTTGGTAATTTCTCCCCCGACCAGGACAAAGGATCCCATTGAAGCGGCTAATCCCATGCATATTGTATGCACATCTGGTGGCACAAATTGCATGGTATCATAAACAGCTATTCCGGGCATTACCCATCCACCGGGAGAGTTTATAAACACATAAAGCTCTCTGTTACGATCCTCTATAGTGAGATATACCATAAGACCAATAAGTTGATTGGAGAGCTCATTATCAACCTCTTGGCCTAAAAAAAGTAATCTTTCTCGATAAAGTCGGTTGATTAGGATAAAATTTCATCCCTTAGGAACCGTACATGCACCTTTTAATGCATACGGGTCAAAAGAATCGTGAAAAAAAGACTCAATGTATAGATTCCGGCTCCTGCTCTTTTTTTAAAAGCAAAATCCTTCGTTAGAAGGAGCCTTTTCTTCTATTTTTTATTGTAAGAAAGAAAAGTTTGTAACCCTTTCACTAGAATTTCACTCTAATATATAATATAAAAAAAAAATTCATGAAACTCGTTGAATTAACTTCTCAATTGATGTATTCTTTCATCGAGATCCACTCCCAATCACGATGTCATTTTCTTGTTCCTGAATGGGCCTCTTGAATTCTTTTAGGTTTATGCTCTACTCCAGGTAAAGATAGGTCCGATTGTGATTTGCACATATAGGACAAATGTACCTACTACCACTTCTTTTTGCTACAAATTCTTGTTCAATTGATTTCATGTCTTCGGCCAAATTTTCGACGCATTCATCCTGTTTTACTCAATTGATTAACAGGGATCATTCCTATTTTTTAGTATAGGAAAAAAAAAAAGAGAATTTCTAATGAAGTATCAATAACCTAGTCAAATATATAATATAGTAATACAAAATTTAGAATTGGAAATAGAAGCAGCAATCGTTGGTATATTACTAAGTTGGTTTTTTCTAAACGGAGCCTGGATAATTTGATTGGTCCAACCAAGTCAACCATAAATTATTCTAATTGATAATATTAATCTGGATTCCCCTAAAATGGATCTAATTTCACTTCACGCTCCAATTTTTTGGATAATCTTTCTTGGGCGAATCAGAGGATATCTCGATCGGGGGAGAGAATGGGGAAATCCCATATGACCCAATATATCTGACAAGTCGCACTATATGTCAACCCAAGATGCATCTTCCTCTCCAGGACTTCGAAAAGGTACTTTTGGAACACCAATAGGCATTAAATGAAAAAAAAAAATGAAGTACTCTATTTTACTTTGATGTGGAAACGTAATAGTGGGTTTAGTTTATTGTCCTCATAATATTGGTCTTTAGCATATCATATTTTATCTATAGATTGGAGAAGTTCTTTGATAAAGGAAGTCAGAATGACTAAAGAAAAATTATTAGAAATAGACTCGTCGAATGATGAACAAGTAGGGATCCATTTGCTCATACAAAATGGGTTCAACCACCCATTGCGTATTGATACTTATCGGGTATAGAATAGATCTGCTTCTCTTTGTTCCTATTTCCAATGCAATAAAGTTACATAGTGTCTATTTTTCATAAAGGGGTATTTCCATGGGTTTGCCTTGGTATCGTGTTCATACCGTCGTATTGAATGATCCTGGTCGGTTGCTTTCTGTCCATATAATGCATACGGCTCTGGTTGCTGGTTGGGCCGGTTCAATGGCGTTATATGAATTAGCAGTTTTTGATCCTTCTGACCCCGTTCTTGATCCAATGTGGAGACAAGGTATGTTTGTTATACCCTTCATGACTCGTTTAGGAATAACTAATTCATGGGGCGGTTGGAGTATTACAGGAGGAACTGTAACGAATCCGGGTATTTGGAGTTACGAAGGAGTGGCCGGGGCACATATTCTGTTTTCGGGGTTGTGCTTCTTGGCAGCTATTTGGCATTGGGTATATTGGGATCTAGAAATATTTTCTGATGAACGTACAGGAAAACCTTCTTTGGATTTGCCCAAGATCTTTGGAATTCATTTATTTCTTTCAGGGGTGGCGTGCTTTGGTTTTGGCGTATTTCATGTAACAGGTTTGTATGGTCCTGGAATATGGGTGTCCGATCCTTATGGATTAACTGGAAAAGTACAATCTGTAAACCCAGCATGGGGCGTGGAAGGTTTTGATCCTTTTGTTCCGGGAGGAATAGCCTCTCATCATATTGCAGCAGGTACTTTGGGCATATTAGCGGGCCTATTCCATCTTAGTGTTCGTCCGCCCCAACGTTTATACAAAGGATTACGTATGGGTAATATTGAAACTGTCCTTTCCAGTAGTATCGCTGCTGTCTTTTTTGCTGCTTTTGTTGTTGCGGGAACTATGTGGTATGGTTCTGCAACTACCCCAATCGAATTATTTGGTCCTACTCGTTATCAATGGGATCAGGGATACTTCCAGCAAGAAATATATCGAAGAGTCAGTGCTGGGCTAGCTGAAAATCAAAGTTTAACAGAAGCTTGGTCTAAAATTCCTGAAAAATTAGCTTTTTATGATTACATCGGCAATAATCCGGCAAAAGGGGGATTATTCAGAGCAGGCTCAATGGACAGTGGGGATGGAATAGCTGTTGGATGGTTAGGACACCCCATCTTTAGAGATAAAGAAGGACGTGAACTTTTTGTCCGTCGTATGCCTACCTTTTTTGAAACATTTCCAGTTGTTTTGGTAGATGGAGACGGAATTGTTAGAGCCGACGTTCCTTTTAGAAGGGCAGAATCGAAGTATAGTGTTGAACAAGTAGGTGTAACTGTTGAGTTCTATGGCGGTGAACTTAACGGAGTCAGTTACAGCGATCCCGCTACTGTGAAAAAATATGCTAGACGCGCTCAATTGGGTGAAATTTTTGAATTAGATCGTGCTACTTTGAAATCTGATGGTGTTTTTCGTAGCAGTCCAAGAGGGTGGTTTACTTTTGGACATGCGTCGTTTGCTCTGCTCTTCTTCTTCGGACACATTTGGCATGGTGCTAGAACCCTGTTTAGAGATGTTTTTGCGGGTATTGACCCAGATTTGGATTCGCAAGTCGAATTTGGAGTATTCCAAAAACTAGGAGATCCGACTACAAGAAAACAAGCCGTCTGATACAACATTGCTGGGATATCTTTTGCTTCTTTGATTTCTTTTTGACTTTTTTTACCTAAGGTATTAGAGAAATCCTAATTTGAATCACTGCCATTTCTTTGACTCTTGTTTTTTCTTTATCCGGGAGATGATTCAAAATAAACAGGTATGAAAGTTATAATTGTAAACCACGATCGAACCTATGGAAGCATTGGTTTATACATTCCTCTTAGTCTCGACTCTCGGGATTATTTTTTTCGCTATCTTTTTTCGAGAACCACCGAAAGTTCCAACTAAGAAATGATTTTTCATTATTTCAATTGAAGTAATGAGCCTCCCAAACTGTGGAGGCTCATTACTTCAATTAGTCTCCGTGTTCCTCGAATGGATCTCGTAGTTGTTGAGCGGGTTGCCCAAAAGCGGTATATAAGGCGTACCCAGTAAAACTTACAAGTAAACCAGATACAGAGATGGCGACTAGGGTTGCTGTTTCCATTATTATAGAATTTCAAGATCACAATGAATCTATGATAAGATTGTTTATTTACAACAGAATAGTATACAAAGTCAACAGATCTCAATTACTACAATAAGATTTATGGCTACACAAACCGTTGAGGAGAGTTCAAAAGCACGTCCAAAACAAACAGGTATAGGGGTGTTGTTGAAACCCTTGAATTCGGAATATGGTAAAGTAGCTCCTGGATGGGGAACTACTCCTTTGATGGGTGTCGCAATGGCTCTTTTTGCAATATTCTTATCTATTATTTTGGAGATTTATAATTCTTCCGTTTTACTGGACGGAATTTCAATGAATTAGATCCACAAGAATCATTAAGTCCCGGCTTTTCAATATAAAGTGACTAATTTAGGGTTCAGATTTCTACCCCATTCTATTTTGGTAGTTCGACCGCGGAATTTTTTTGTTTCTGTATTTCCGGAATATGAGTGTGTGACTTGTTAGAATTGATCCTAGTGCTAGTACAGAGAACCGATCTGTCATCTTGATAAAGATAGGTTTTTACCTCGTCGGATATTTATTCTAGTATTTGAAACACGAAATATATGAAATAAATCATGAAATAGTGGAACTATGATTTATATTAAATAGTTAGACCCCGTGGCCGGCCTCCAAACCATTTTCAAAGAATAAGAAGTTAGCAAATTCGAAATTCAAAGATTTTTCTTCTTTGAAACTCCTGTTTATGCTTATTTTAAGCAAAGGGCAAACGTTTCTTTGCTTTGGATTTTGAGTCATTATTATATTATCGATATCAATTATCGATTCATTAAATAAGTGATGATCCAATGGTTCTTACTCAGAGAAGCTTTTGGCTAAACTTTTCGTTTTTCTTGAGAATCCTAATCATCGGGGGTGTAGTATGAATCTGAGGTTTTAATTAATTCATAGGGTC